TTCTACTTTTGGAAGACCCTGTGTTATATCACCAGATCTCGATTTTTCATATATAAATGTAACTAATGTATCTCCTTCGTAAAGGGTTTCCCCATAATGGCCATGAACAGTTGCTCCGGGGGTGGCCAAATAAGGCTTAGCTGATCGTATCACTATCGAGTCAACTTGAACAAGTATAACTTGACCCGATTTGAGGGGCGGTCCATTTTTGGCTATACATACATTTTCACAAATAAACTGTCCAAGACTAATTATTTTCGATGTCTCTGCACAATAATTGTGATGGAAAAAAGACCAATTCAAATTGAATGGATTTAAAATAATGTTACGGCATGGATCGGGATTAAAAATTTTTCCATTTTCATCCATTAAATAATATTTAAATTTAATCACTTGAAAAGTCTGTTTTAAATTGTCAAGTTGCAAATATTTAGTTACTAAGATCTGATTATGAGTTATTAAATGGTAAGATGAATAAAAATTCTCAATTGGAAGGCATGTTCCTAAAGGGCCCAATGAATTCCTAATTGGAATTGGGGGATCTTTTTTAATTGATTCTTTTATCACACTGTGATATTTTACATCCTTGAATGGCCCCATTCGAGAACAATTGGCTGCTGACAAAATTATCAACGACTGACATTCCTTATTTCTATTCAACAACGTATGAATAGTTCCTTGAGGTTGGTTAAGAGATTGTTGAATTTTTGCCTTGAAATAGGAAAAAATGGCAGAAAAGGGGTTGATATTGGTACAATCTGATCCATTATCAGAGAGCAATCCTGACCCCGACGGATCATTCCTTTTTCCGATATACGAAATAGGGGATTTCACTAAGTTGATTCTTAGGAAATGTCGAATCAAACCATTTGTCCTTATTTCAACAAAAGAAGCACGGGCTTCTTCGCAAGAAGAACTTTTTTTGTCTTGGTTCCAATTCAATACTAAACAAGTCCGAACTAATTGAATACTTGTGTCAGAAATTCCTCGAATCGGTTTGCCATTTCCATAAAGGATATAATTGACAATTCGAAGTTGCACATTATCCCTTTCCTGCAATGGATCCGGTGGAAAAAGAGTTGATAAATTTATACCGTCCGTTATTTCATATGTGACGACAGGTCGAACTAAAACAAAAAACCTTTTCTTACTAGGTGTAATTCGTTGGACATAGATCCAATTTTTAACTTTTTTGTATTCCTTGGAATTTCTTTTTCCTGTTCCTGGTGGTATCAAAACGCCGGTATGTCTGGATATCTTATCTGTCTCTCCAGGAAAATGGATATCTCCAGAAAATATTTTCAGTTCAATTCGTTTTTTTTTTCTCTCCACCCGGACCAACCCACCGACTCGGCTTCTTAGATTTAAGGTGATTTGTGTATCGACCCCGACAATACTATTGTTCCGTACCATTATGGAAGAAGATCCGGGCAAGATATGCACTTCTTCAGGAATGAAAAAAAATCTATCTACTTTCATTTGGTATTTTGGCCTAAATTCCTTGACTCCTCGATACTCAATCAAATTCTCTTTTTTGATGACTGAATGCGTTTCTATAGTCCCATATTTAATAATGCCCGAACTCTTTCTTCTGTATCGAGGATCATCGAAATAAGCAAGAATACTATTTCGACGGAAAATACCATTTACGGGGATTTCAATCGAGATACCTGAGCAGGGCATTAGTTCATTCTCGAGTTCTTGAATCGAGTGTAGTGGAATGATGAATTTATTTCTTCGCCTTTTTGACAATAAATCAGAATTCTCGTGGAGAATAGGCGAATATACGAGATTATACTGACCAGTACATATGATTCGATTAAGGTCTGAATAATCAGGAATCCTATCTTCTTTTTGACCATAAAAATCCGAACTAAACAATTTATGCCTCGCCCGATCATTGGTTACTGAGAGGTTAGAAGTATATCTTCGCTTGCCAGAAAGAGAATGCGCATTCATTTGATCCTGATCCTTGTGGATCGAAAGGTAGACTAGACTGGACCTACACGGCCTTCCTAATAATATCCATAAATGACTTGTTTTTGGTAATAGATGAACATTACCATATGTAAATTCGGGTGCATGATAGACATCGGTACTCCAGTGCATTTCTCCGTCTGAATCAGAATAAATATGTTTTCGAACCGTCTCTTTAAAATTCAAAGTGGATATTCCTGCGCGAATCTCAGCAATTACTTGTTCTGATTCTACATATTGATCGTTTTGAACTAAAAGCAAACTTTGGGGTGGAATATTCACATTATGTAGAATATCTTCACTCTCAATAGTTACATACAAGTCTATAGAACATAGAAAGGCGGGATGCCCATGACGTGTACGTGTCGGATGAACCAAATCCTCATTGAATTTTATTTTTCCATTAGATGGGGCTCGCACATGTTCTGCAGTACCCCCCGTGAATACTCCTCCGGTATGAAAAGTTCTTAATGTTAATTGAGTACCCGGTTCTCCAATCGATTGACCTGCAATAATACCTACA